TCATATTCCAAAATAAAAATATCAAAACCAATCACTAATCCAAAACCAAAAAAGTCGGAGGACTCTTCTGACCAAACAAAAATATGTAATTGTCAGCAAAGTTGTTTCTTTTTTTTTTTTTTTTTTTATCCAAAAATCCAACAAGGGTGTTTTCTTCCTTTAAAAAACAATACATAGGTCGTCGATTCATCATTGGATAAAAGGGGGTTTAATCCCAATTTTTCTAATAAGGGGTTCCAATAATTTTATCCATATGAGTGTTCTTATATAGATAAATTATTCATTTTGAAAGCATCTCTATATTAATATTGTGGTAGAAAGAGTACCATGCTGCGTCTGGACTTCAAACGATTTAGCTTTAACCATAGTAAATGGTCCCACATTTTTGGTTGATAGAGAATCAAAGCGGATTTACCAACGAATCACGAAATGCTATGGTTCTTGTATATGATTTCTTTATTCAGAAGTCATTCGTGAGATAATGTACTTCCTTTTACTAGTTATAACATAAAAAGTACAGCTGGTTGGATCCAGCCTATTCTTGAAATAAACAACTCGCACACACTCCCTTTCCAAAAAAAACCAATACCCCAAGCACTACACTTAGATTTATTAGATTTGTTGCTAAAATATCGGTATTAAACCCGAAACTCCCGGCGGACGGCCAGTGGCCTAAAGAAACGAAAGAATCGGTTACATTTTTCATATGATCTCCTCTTATAGATAGACTAAAAAAAAGAACAGAGTTCTTTTTGTATCGCCCTGCCCCCCCCTTTGATATATATCAATATCAATTTTACTATTTCTAAATCGAGACAAAAAAGATTCGATTTATAAATGGTGAATTACCCCCTTTATTTAAACTCTTCCTAAAGGGGTTCCTTAGACTACGAACGGGAAGGATGAAAGCGAGTGAGTATGCTAATTCCTCATCCACAAATCAGCCCTTCCCGTGGTTATTGCTTTTTCGAATTTATAAGATTAAACAAAAGGATTCGCAAATAAAAGTGCTAATGCTACAACCAGGCCATAAATTGTTAAAGCTTCCATAAAAGCTAGACTAAGCAATAAAGTACCTCGTATTTTTCCCTCCGCCTCAGGCTGTCTCGCGATACCTTCTACAGCTTGGCCCGCAGCAGTACCTTGACCAACTCCAGGTCCAATAGAAGCAAGCCCTACAGCCAATCCAGCAGCAATAACGGAAGCGGCAGAAATCAATGGATTCATGATAAGTTCCTCATACAAAAAAAAATGGTTAATGATACAGTCAGCCGATGAATTCTAACTTAATCATTCCATCGCTACAATTCATCCAGTCGAAGTCACTACAAACTTCAAATTGAAGTAATAATCTTATTCAAGGATCAAAACTACTTTACTTCGATATCTCTTTTTTAGTTCCTATCGACAAAGTCTTTGCGAATCCGTACGACTTTCGTCCGTCCATTTCTTTGTTCCGAACCATTCTTTGAATTCTTCGATTTTTTTCTTGATGTCATCTGTTTATTCATTCAACTCACAGTCCCAGAGGATACTGAAGGACTTCTATTGGAATAGACATCGAAATTTCTAGTAGTTTACTAGTAGTATTACTAGTAGTAGGGCAAATTGAATATATCTTTAGTTCATATATAACTAGTAAATATTTAATATCAATCACCTATACATGTCTTTCTTCCATAACGTAAACCAACTCTTCATTCATCTTAGATTCAATCGAATTCGAGAATTATGCGTCGAAAAACAAGTTGACTTATAGCATAGCGTTTTTTACATATAATATACCTATAAGAACCTCCCTCTCCGATCCGAATTACCCTATTTTTTCTGAATCCCTTTTTTGTTTGTAAATACTTCTTCCCCTTTCTTTATCATTCTCCCGCATGGAAACAATCTAAATAAACAAATTGCTTAGGCCGAATTATTGGATAGAAATATCATTATTTGATTGATCTAAGTTCACGCAATTTGTTTTTTCTGAAAATTTTATTTTGGTCAATCGCTGAAGAAAATTAACTGAAAGGGGAATCCCTCTATAGAGCACCCCTCTTTTTTACTCACACGTCGTAAACCACAAGAATTCTTATTCAAATTCTGATTCCGAATAGGAAATATTAGGATTGGCCGACCAACAATATAAAATAAATATCTATTCAGGAGAGAATGGTATAATATAAGTGGACTAACCAATAATTTTAGGAAAAAGATCTTTTAGATCTCTTTCCCTTTTTTATTTTACAACTCTCTACTCTAATATCTTTGGCTATTACTCTAGATTGTATATAGTGAGTTGTATATTTAGATTTCCTAATTAGAATTAGATTATATTTTTTTTGAGCCACGCATACATTGCCTTGGGATAAGCTAAAAAAGAATCTTTCAAAAACTAGTCAATGATGGCCCTCCATGGATTCCCCTATATAAGCCGCGGCTAAAGTTGCAAAAATCAGAGCTTGAATACCACTTGTAAATAATCCAAGGAACATGACAGGTATAGGAA